ATGGATCGTCCAATTGGAAATGATAACAGAATGCATAGGTTGTTAGAAGAAGTTCTAGCATGCATATACATATAGTATACCACCTAATTACCCTATTTCCTTTATGGGGAAGAAAGAAAATTAAGGAACCCGCAAATATTGGTAAGACTACAATTATTGTTAACCAAGGAAATTTGTTCGTGGTAAAGACAAGATACGCTTGGACCAAAAAAACCAGTGCCAAAAAATATTTGATTTTTTGGCACTGGTTTTGGCGGTAAAAAAAAGATGGACTCGGGTTTCTGTAACGTATTAATAAGCTATACCCATGCTGCGGGTTGTTTCATGCCATAAATAAACTCGAACACTCAAGAAATCTGTTGGGCAGGCGGATTCACATCTCTTACAACCGACACAATCCTCCGTTCTTGGAGCAGATGCTATTTGTTTGGCTTTACATCCATCCCAGGGTATCATTTCTAATACATCCGTGGGACAGGCTCGGACACATTGAGTACACCCGATACATGTATCATAAATCTTTACTGAATGCGACATTGGATCTATCTATTTTTGAACGTGATAAAGTTTCAATCTAGTAAATTGATAAATGAATTATATATTTAAATACTAGTACTAGATGAATCGATGAGTTCCTCGAGTTTTTTTATTAATCTACTTCTGGATTGACAGTGCCAAACTACTTTGATTTATTATCTTTACTTTATTTTGTGATAACACGATCATACCTTACGTGGCAGACATGCTAATTTGAATTAATTTTTAAAATTTTAATTGATGAAAATTCTAATTTATTTTATATTATAATTATAAAAAAGTATTACTTATTCAACAAATTAGATTGATTTATACGAGTTGATTTTCTGTTACGATAAATTGATGAAACAATAGCGAGTCCAATAGCAGCTTCAGCAGCTGCAATAGCTATAACAAAAATGGAGAAAATGGCTCCTTTTAATTGACGACTATCAAAAAAATCAGAAAATGTTACAAAATTGAGATTAACGGCATTTAATATAAGCTCAAGACACATAAGCGCCCTAACCATATTTCGACTTGTAATCAATCCATATAGACCGACAGAAAATAAATAGGCACTCAAAACAAGTACATGTTCGAGCATCATCAATCAACTCCTTATCAATCGCGATTCATTTCAATATGAACAACATTTTAACCAATTGGATTGACTAGTAACGATAACGAGTAATAGAATAGAATATAGAATAAAGGAATATAGTGGGAATAGATCGAACTAATAAAGAATTTCTATTTTATATACAACGTCAAATAGAAAAAGAAAATGCATGTGATAGCTCATAAAAAGGTTATTTCGTTTCGAAAGAGTATTATTGACGAGCTACAGCAATTGCGCCGATTAACGCAACTAAAAGAATTATTGAAATAAATTCAAACGGAAGAAAAAAATCTGTTGATAAATGAATCCCAATTTGTTGACTATTACTTATCAGATCTTGCTCGATAATCTGGTTTGCTTTTGCAGTCCAAATAATCCCGTACCATGACGTATCTGAAATAGTAGTAATTAGTGAAACAAAAATACTTGTACAGACCGCAGAAGTTACTCCATCTCCCACGGTCCAAAGATGGAAATCTTTGGAATATTCTAAACCATTTATGAACATCACAGCAAAAATGATTAAAACATTTATGGCTCCTACGTAAATAAGGAGCTGCGCAGCGGCTACAAAATGTGAGTTCGATAGAATATAGAATAAAGATATACAAACAAAAACCAATCCCAACGAAAAGGCAGAATAAATGGGATTGGGAAGTAATACTACTCCCAGACCCCCTAATATAAGACCCAATCCCAGAAAGACTAAAAGAAAATCATGTATTAGTCCAGGTAAATCCATTATATATAAAATAAGAGATAAATAAATCTTTCATAACTTTATTGACCCGGTCAGGAAAAAGAAGTAACTCTACTTTTTTAGACTAGTTCTTAATTAATTCTTAATTAATTATTATTAAACTAGATCAAAACGAGTTCTTAAGTTTTTATTTCAGGCAAATTTAAAATTGTTCGAATTGTGTAATCGTCAATTACTGACATTGGTAACCGACCCAAAGCAATTTGATTATAATTCAATTCGTGACGATCATAAGTAGAAAGTTCATATTCTTCAGTCATTGATAAACAATTTGTTGGACAATACTCAACGCAATTACCACAAAAAATACATATTCCGAAATCAATACTGTAATTAAGCAATCGTTTCTTTCTAATATCAGTTTCCAATTTCCAATCAACAACGGGTAGATCTATAGGACATACGCGAACACATACTTCACAAGCAATGCATTTATCAAATTCAAAGTGGATTCGGCCACGGAAACGCTCGGACGTGATCAATTTTTCGTAGGGGTATTGAATAGTTACAGGTAAACGATTCGCGTGTGATAAGGTAATCATGAAACCTTGACCAATATACCTTGCGGCTCGTACTGTTTGTTGGCCATAATTCATGAACTC